TCATTGCTAGTTCAGACTAAGATTATAAAACTTTCGATATAGTTGAATCGTTAGATGAATGCCCCGGTATTGACAATCTTTCATAGGAAGAGCTGTCATCTCTATCTTCCATCATCCCATTCCTTGTAATCAGTCCTAGGAGCCAAGGCACTAATGCTAAGGCACAGATTCATACCCAGAAGAGACTATACTGCTATTAAGCGGTTAAGGTAGAAGATCTCAAATCATTAGCTTCGGTAAACAAGATCAAAGAGCTCCTCTTTCAGGTTATAAACTAGAACTTGCACAAGGTATCAAATGTATCAACACTTGATTTCACCAACCTATATGTGTAGTTGTAGATTCCGCGAATCTTTTTTGTTCTACCCAATAGGCCCCGCTTGCCCAAACCCAAAGGCCAGTTTGAAGAAGGTCCGTGAAAAGTAAACGAAACTGCCGTAAGGGCCGGGGCAGGCTAGGCAATTAACCCCAGAGAACCGAAGAATAGAAGCAGAAGAAGCATTATAGGCTGACGGCTTTACTCATCCTTGGTTGCTGCCTCGCTGCCGAAGCGAGTAGAGAGAACATAAGAGTATATAACACTCACTTCATCTAAATCATTTTTTTAACCAAAAAAATATATCAAGAAAGATTCCCTGCTGTCTATCTGTCCCGCCATAGGTTTTTCTAAGGCTCAAAGTCCAGAGTTCTTTGACGCTCATGGACGGTCTGTGAAGGGTCTATAGAGGGAGGTTACCAATACTGAGAACACCCCTTCCTGCCCGAGGCTGTTCCATACCCCGAAAAAATGAGTGGTACAGATTCCTTCCAATAGTAGAGGTTATGAGTTCCCAACCATCATACCTGGCTGGTAGTAAATTCCTAGAGAGAGAACCAGATCGTACAACTTTCTCACATTCAAGCAAAAGGAATGAGATTAACATCCCTACTTCTTTGGTTCCAAGTCTCTACTCGGAAAGTCAGGCGAAGGAAGGGAATTTTGAATCTGGAATTTCGATATCAACTGCCCGGTCCTCTGTTGGTAACGATCCGCGGGCAAGGGGGTTTTCTGGATACTCTTCCTTCAAGTCCTAATACCCCTCCTTGGTTTTATAGTTGTTGCTTGGACATTAAGGGCGGTTGCTTTTCTTTGAGACCTTTAGGGCTTCTCTTAGCTGTTAATTGCCCTTGCCTTTGGCTGCTGGGGCTTGTAGTAGCATTGTCTGTGTCCTTATAGCTGTTGTAGTCTCTTTCAGACCCTCCCCACTTAACCTTTGCAGGGAAACTGAAGTTCAAAGCTTCCATGAGTAGTCGGATGGACATGTTTGCCAATCTTTACTAGTAATCGTGTAGGGCATGATTGCAGCAGCGAGTGTTCGCATGAAGTGGGACCAACCTCTATTGTCTTCTCCTATCTTAAGTCTAAGTTTTTGCGATCTAGGCCTTTGGTTTTAGCATTTAGGAATGTTTCAACCCCAGCCGGTTAGCAATCTTTCCCCTGCGAACAAAAGACCGGAAATATCCGTTGCAAAAGACTTTTCTTCTTGTCGCTCCCAACTCCTTCAACTATCAGTCAACTCAGGGAAGGTTTATATCAATACCAATTTGATTCATGAACTTGGCACCTCTCTTTCTTTCCTGTTTAAGTTTATTACCTAGCATTCAAGCCTTCCCCATCATTTCTGATTTCAGATCTCATTTCAGATTGACAACTGCCCTAACATCAGATGAAGACTAACTATAGGCCTAACTATTAGACCTATACAGACTTATAGCATACCTTCAAGACAAAGAAGTCTCTCCGATCGATCCCAGACCTAGGCGCAAGGGAATTTTTTTAGGTAGGGCTCAAGGCCGAGCTCTTAAATAGTCGAATCTTCAATCAAGCAAGACCGGACAACTGCGAAAGAGCGAATCTTTACACAAGAAAGCGAGTGAAGTAAGAGAAGCTCCTAGCCCGGTTGAAGCGAAGTCGGTGAAAAGGGATCAGTAAGAAATTTTGCATATGTATGATAGCATGAGCGTCCGGATGTTCGGTTGCAACATATCTACAGGGATTAGTTGAAGTATATTGGAAACTCTCTAGTTAAACCGTTTTATAGAAGCCGTTAAGGACCTTTATAAAGAAGAGATAAAGGCTATATTCCTTCTTATTGATTGCATTGGATTTGTAATCAAGAGTGTTATTCAATAACCAAGGATGTGGTAGATGCTCACGCAACCTCCCATGAGGTTATGTCATCAGAGGTGCCTCGAGGTGAATCTGAAAGACGAGAAAAGACCATCGAGCAGCAAAAAATGGCTTAGGGAGAGGCTGGCAAGCAGTTCATCGATATCTGGAAGGAGGAGGGAAGAGACCAATACCAATACAATAGAAGAGAGAAAGAAGAGTTCCAGTAGGCCAACAAGCAAGGGATTTCAATTTATTCCTTGTTACGAGGTACGTAGTTACTCTCCCTATCGGGAGAGGATTGAGCGCTCAAGCCTATAGCGTTAGTGCTGGATTGCTGGGGCGTAGCGCTTGCTTACTTGTTAGAGTAAGGAATAAAAGACAAGCAAAGTAAAGACCAGCGACACTTCCTCTTCTGGTCCGGCTTCCTAAACCGCTTGGTCCCGTTCTATGCGCATCTCGGATTCAACCTGCACATATCACTCTACTTTCTTTTCTTTCTTCTGTCTCGCCTGATTCTACGGCATCTTTGACTAAGTCAAAACTCGCTTTTGAACGGGTGGGGTAGCAAGCTATTCCCATCGCCTTTTTTTGTTTAAGGGCTGCTCGCTTCGACAATCTGATGCCCTATACTAGACGTAGAATCCATAGTGACCGGCTTTGCTTGAGCTATTACATTTACAATTTCAATGATCTCATCAATACATCTATATATCTCTGAGATAGGGCTTAGGTCCCAAAGCAGATATCCTTTCAGAGTGACCTAAACTACCATTCAATTTCACTCTCTTTAATACACTCCCTTTTGATGTTAACGAAGGAAGAAGCAAGTCAAGTGGCATCAAGAGCATCCATCACACAAGTCTTTCCCTCAGTATCAATGAGAACGAGCCCCAACTCCAGAGTCTGTAAACTCATCTCCTTCGTCCTTGCCTGTAACTGACAACTAAGCATGATACCCATCCCTTTCCACCTACTTGCTTTAGCCTATGTTCTACCCTCTGTCCTTCTGCACTTTTACAGTTCTAAACCTAGCACCAGAGTTTAGTAACGAAAGGATTGATTTGATTCCTTATTGTAATATCTTTCCTTTCTTGAAGACACGGTAGGCGCTTTGAAGGACTAAGAGTCATTTCTCTCTAACGAAGGGGGCTTGTCCTCACTTTCGGGAGAAATGCACGACTTGATAGCGCATCTGCAGCCCTTCTCTAGCTCGGGCGATAGAAGCACACTCCAGAGACCTGCCCGCTTAGTTACATAAAAAAAGAAGCTCCCTGGGGCAAGGAAAGTTAGCCACCTCTTTCACCCTCGGAGGGGTTTCCTTCGATAGAGGATTGGGGAAGACATGACTACTCTATATTACTTGGCAGGTTTCATCATTCTTCCACCTCGAGGGGGAAGGGCATATGAGCTAGGAAAGCCCGTCTTTTGAATGAATTAACAAACCTTTTCTCTCCGTGGAGTGAGATCATCACGAGAAGGTTTTAGAAAACCCGGGATTTGCGATTATTTTAAAGACCTCCGTAGACTCAGATCGAAATAGAATCGTTTTTACCTGGCTTAAAAAGACGCGATTTACGAATGAACAAAGAAGAAGCGAAGCGGGGAAACCTTATTCAATCAACTACAATAAGAAGAAGGACAGGCCTGCACCTAGGAAGAAATCCAAAACGTCGAGGTCTCCCTATTATTTAGATTACACAATTTGTTGTGGCGGTTCATAGATCTTAGTTTACCCGAGAAGAGCTGGACTCGTTTTTGCCTTAGAGCCTAGATATTTTGTTATTTGGCCAATAGGCCCCAGCGAGATTCATTCATTACCAAAGAGCTAAGGAGGAGTTCCGGTTAAGCATTGTACTATTCCCTTGCTTCTATCTTCAAGCGAGTTCGAGTTGCCAGTGATGGAGTTCTAAGCGATCCAGCCGATCCAATTGTCGAAAATCAAAGGGTTGAAGTATTAAGGCAAGCGCATCCAATTGCATTCCTGGGGTAGGCCTCTCCTCTTGCAGTGGCTTTTCGTTCAGTTTCAAGGTCTGAATATTCACATGTGACCTAACTAGGAAAGCCTTAGTTCAGTCAAGCCTTCCGTTCTCCGATTCAAGCTGTCCTTTCTTATGCTATAGAGCAGGGAATGTTCTCTTCTTTCTCTTCCTTTTGACTTTCCATTGAGTGTAAAGTGAACCGCTCCGCAGTAGAATGAATAAGGAAGGCGGGGATAAGTCCAACGGTTTCGGTTCCCTCGGATAGATAGGCGTGAGACAGACGACAGCTAGCCAAACAAAGAAAGCTGCCCGTCGGGATGGCTATTCAAGGATTCGAAGCTTTATCCGCTTTCTACCCGCAGGCTTATTCCGTTGAGTCAACATCCCCAGTACCACTTGAAAGTCATCCATGGTGGCTAGGGTCAGGTCTACCTTGCCCTTCCAATCACCCATGTGTAGCTCCACCGCACGAGCCAGACCTTGTACGGGCTTTTCCCTTGAGTGGACAGGCTTGAGGCAGACTCTTTCCTTATTGGGCTTCAATCCGTCTGTCTTTGCCTCCTCTACTGAGAGAAAGTTGTGGGTAGGACCCCTGTTTACGATGGCCCGAGTGTTCTTCCAATTCATTCCCACTTTAACGTGGATGAGCCCTTTGATCACCGACTTGGCTTTCTATTTGTTTGGCCATGGCATTGACCGACTCTTGTCAATAGCAATAGGTTGTTTGGCAGCAAGCGACGAAAGATATGGCTTCTGGTTGTTTGTTGTGCCCGATAATATTAAGAGTTTCCGCGAATCCACACTAGCTAACTTTACACAGAAGGACTGCTTATTAGATTACGGAATCTCCTATAACCATATTTTCCCCATCCCTGATGATGAAATGGATAGTTTAGCTAATTGATGTGCCACCCTCTTACCATTCTTATGAGTATCCGCATTCAATTAGAAACTTAAAAAGAAGAAATTCTAGCTTTAATATCATCCACAATGTGTCCAATGCTAGGCTCGGGTCTTGTTGGAGCACGGCTCCCACATTGCACTGCCTGTCTCCACATCTATTCGGTAAAAGAAAGCTTCCAATGCTAGCTTCATTCCATAGTAGACAGCCCAGGCTTAGACAACTCCAGCATCCGTGGCGTGGAAATGACTCTTTGACATAGCTGAAAAGATGGTGCCAATTCAGTCCCTTAGTCCTACACCTAATCCAGATGCCTTAACCTCCTTTCAAAGAGCTCTATCACAATTGACTTTAAAGCAGTCATTCGAGGCAAAAGGGAAAGGAAGCTAAAACTATCTTCCCCCGAAAAGTTAATTTACTTCCTGAACGACAAGTGGCACCGCAGGCGAAGAGATAGCGTTCAATGAATCAGATAATTTCTTTTCATTAAATAACCTAAAAATTTTTTATATAGGTTGTCACGAGTCTAGTTGAGTCAAGATGCGTGTCGAGATGAGTTGAGTAAACCTTGTTCCAGTTCCTTCTGTCTTAGTTGCTTGTGTGCTTTACTCTATCTTAATGCTCGGATCACGAATTTATCTTATCGATAATGAGTTATTCGCCTTCAGAAGTAAGGTCGGGTAGGAACGATAAGTGGGTGGGGTCATTGAGTTAGCCCAAGGGGGGAGCCATCCTCTCGGGAAAGGGACAGGAGCGCCTGGCGAAACCAGACTCTATCTATCCATTCTGCCTCAGATCCAATCTGACTGCACTGACGAAAGAACAATGTCCGCCCTGATCACCCATGTGACAGATGGTGACTCCTTCATCGCATCCTTTGCTGAGGTAGAGTGCCTGAAAGAGAAAGAAGAGCTTACTAAGCCAAAAAGCTGAATATAGAGCCAAACATGCGGTTTTTTCTCGTCAAGCAGCAATCAAATCCTGGGGGGTAGGGTAGAATCGCCGAGTCGTCTAGCACCGTTCCCTGCCTCAACTCCACAATCACAATCATTTGTGAATAAAAAAGGTGGTTTGCTGCTGTCCCCGGCATTGGAAAGACCTGACAAAGAATCCTTATATTGGGAAATGTGCTATATGGAGGTTTTTTTATGATTGTTGACGTACTGACTCATGCTCAGGATCCGCTTATGGTGGTTCGGCTTGCTTCTCTGTTGGCATTTCCTAGACCCAAGACCGACTAATATTATAATACTGCACGCAGAATGGATAGCACAGGTCGGAGGGGAAGAAGAAGGGAAGAGTACAATGGAAGGGGCCTAGGAAGATGTTCAACAACCATCTCCTTTCCGCCCAGAATGTAGTGTAGAAAAGCAAAGAATCTTTCCTGCTTCAGAGCTATTCAGAGCTAATAGGATAGGTATTCTATTTGAAATAAGGGGCGGAGCGAGCCTATCAGAGAAAAAAGTGCTAGTTGTAGCGCGCATTTGACTAAAAACATGGAAAGTCAAGGCTCTGGGCAACGAGTGGGAGGGAGCCTTGACTTGAAGCATTGTACAAGTGCTTAAGGCTCCTTCGGGCCATGGCCACAACTATCATATAAGGCAAGGCTTGGAAGCAAGCTACCTGCGCCTATCGGCGGGAACTGGGCTTGGTTAGTAGTGCCCGCCCATTCTGTCTCGCCCGCCTGCCGACCCATGAATTCTTCAGAGCGGGCCGGCAGGCCGGGCGTACGGGAACCGTCGAAGAAGTGGCTCAACGCGCCGCAGCCACTACTTTACTTTGACTCCTTTTATGCAATTATGAACTCCACGTAACTTTCTCGATTCCAAGGCAACTTATCCTTTTGGAGCTGACGTAACAAACTACGCGATCCTCCCAACGAAGCCAACATAAATCCGATCCGAATAAAAAAAATAAAAGGCAGTTTCATTATGGTAGTATACCAGCCACCTGTTCTGGAACTGGAAGTTCCAATCGGAGCATATAGATCCGTAAATGGATTTGTATGTATAGCCACTTCAGTCGTGTTCGTCGTTTCTTGAAAGTATCTTTTTTCTGGGAACATGGTCAACCAGAAATTCTTATGTTCGCGATTCTTCATCCACCGATGCAGAAAATGCTCCAGTTTTCCATTCTCATATGAGGCCGGAAAGTTTATTGGCAACAGGTCGACACGCAGTGATTCATCATCCTCAAACATGAGCCGATCGTTAGTTAGGGCCGGTTTATAGATCAGAAAATTCCCACAAATTGAATGAGAAGTGGGTCCATGTAAATAATCGAGACCTTGCAAACAACAACGCTCCTTCCCCATATGGAGTTCGGAACCCAAAGGCAATCGTTGAGTGAACTGTATCTTCTTTGTGTTAGTTAACCTAAGCCGCACCCTTACTGCTGGGGTGGGGCTCGGCCTCCGAACCGTACGTGGGACGAGTTTCTGCCTCATACAGCTCGGGCCGAAACCCGGG